AGATAGAAGAAAGTATTAGATAAGGAGTAGGTGAGTGAGTCCTCGCTGACCTGAGCGATTTCGATCACCTAGCAGGCCTTTTATTTGGTAGGTAACATCGCCAAAGCGTATCATCAGATTTTACTACGAAGGAAGGAACTCGGCAGAAGATCGGTCTGCAAGAAAGGCCTACTTATCCACGGGTTCATTGACAAAAAACCGCCGTAGGAATGGAGACCTTTCAATAGAGCGGAGGCGAACTGATCAACGAGAAAGAGGCCCTACTCACTACAAAGGAATACACCACAAGATCGAACTGCACTCATGCCTCTCCCGCATCAAGTTGACCGCCAGACTGGAGCTTCGTAACATGTTGACGAAGACTTCCGAACTGAGGGTTCGGTCAGTACAAGAGACTACTTTGTCTCCTCGGAAGAAGAATAGCCCCGCTCTCTAGCCGACTGATCCCGTTGATCAAACTGGGAGGGAACGTGTCACATTAGAGGTGAACGATCAGAGGTGTCCTCTAATCACTACGATGAGCTGGTCCCTCTTTTAGTAAACTCAGCTATGAATATTCAAAAATGAATGCCGGGCTCTTTCTTTCACAGCTAACCCCATTTTCTTAATGCCGAGACTTTCTCTTTCGTCGAGCCCCGAGCTTGTGGTCCTCCTTTGAGTTTGGGTTCAATTGGATGAATCTGTCAAGTCAAGGTCAACGTACGTAGCAGCAAGGAAGGTGCATCGCCTCTTTCTCGTTCTCGCTCGGGAGCCAAAACGAACACGCCTGCTACCTACTGTACTGGACCTTCGACCAGGCATTCTACCTTTGTCGAAGCGGAACCAATACCACTGCATTGCGCTCGAACAGTTGAGCGGCCGCCGGCCCTTCCGTGCACAGATATAGATTCATTCTTCGTACCTGCCTGGTCCAGCCTCACAACCCTTCGCGGGTTGGTAAGAAGTCAGTCTTGTTTGGTAAGACGGAATTTGACAAAGAAAAGAGAGTGCTCGCCCCGGCCAACAAAGACCGTAATTACCTAGATAACTGCTCCTCCCCTTCTCCGTCTTTAAGGCTTTAAGGCGAACCGTTTGGCGGCTGGAAATAAAGACGACCTCACCTTCTCGTAGATGGTGTCAGTGAGAGCCATTTTAGTACCCCCCCGTTGACCTTTTTTTGTAGAGAGAATCTTCAATGAGTGGAAACAAGCAACCTTACTAAGCTAAGAAAGGTGCTTGTTGAGTAAGGCCGGCTTTCTTCGAAAGCTTGAGCGCTTCTTTCTCATATCGATCATTCAATATCCTTGACTTTTCAATAAGGGGCGCGTTAGCTAGGCCGTTTTCTTGCAGGAGTGCTAGCGCGCGCCCTTACGTTTTCTTTGCTTGCTCTGCAGTACGAGCCTCATACAAAGCCGCGCCCCTTTAATATGATGAAGAGGGGCCCCGCCCTCTTTGATTTTCCGCACCAATCCTTATTTACTACTACATATTTTTTGGGGTGTATAGCTCAGTTGGTAGAGCATTGGGCTTTTAACCTAATGGTCGCAGGTTCAAGTCCTGCTATACCCAAACCTAACTTGCACTATACTATGAGTAAGGATGCGTAGTAGCGCAAAGAGCACTCTTTGGCCTTTAGATTAGAGGCGCTTCGCCGTCTTTGATTGGAAGGAAACAGATATCTAAAGTGTGCAGTGAGGGATCTTTATATTCTAGGTAGCCAGTCTTTACTTCACTCGACCCAAGCAATGCCCAAAGAGTCCCCTGTCTTTCTTGGTCGGACCAAGCTAACTATTTCCGACAAGTCTTTCCTCATTTTTAGAGCAAGAAGCGGAACTACAAGAAATTGATCTTTACTATGAAAGAATTTATTCAGCGTTTTAAAGAGGATCCTAGGAATGCGGATATGTTTTTTGCGGAGGTACCGACTCAACCTGGATTGTCTGTTGACGAGATAGCAGAGCGTAGCTTCAACGAGTCGACGCTTTACCTTCCGGATCATCTTTATAGCCCCGCAAATGCCGAGGCCCTGACGAAGTTAAATTATCTTTTAGTGCATATGAAACATGACTTCGGCCCCCAGCCGGCCCTTATTCAATCATTCCAAAGGGAAGTGAACAAGACATCCCCAGAATTCGTTTATAGGAAGCTTGAATCTATACATCAAAATCAGTTAACAAGTATAGATAATTTTTTAAAACCTTTCAACCAAAATTTCTCTAGTAAAGACTATTTGAATTATTGTGATGAGTACACTCGCTCACTTACGATTACGCCCAACAGCCCACTTGAGCAATTTGACATTCTCCCATTGATTCCTATGAAGATAGGAAACTTGTATTTCTCATTCACAAATTCATCTTTGTTTATGCTGCTAACTCTCAGTTTGGTCCTACTTCTGATTCATTTTGTTACTAAAAAAGGAGGAGGAAACTTAGTACCAAATGCTTGGCAATCCTTGGTAGAGCTTATTTATGATTTCGTGCTGAACCTGGTAAACGAACAAATAGGGGGTCTTTCCGGA